AAATTTTTGTTGTTAAGTTTTATTTTTTAATGCTTTTATTTTTTATTATTTTGTATTTATGATAGTTTTTCTTTTTTTATACTATGTATTTAACCGATATTTTTTGAAAACACCGTTAAACGGTTTTAGTATTTTCCTAAAAAAATTTTAACTAGTCTAAAGTCGGTGTAAAAGAGGGTTTTTTTTTGATTTTTCTTGTCCATTTTCTTTTTGATATTAAAATTTATATAAACACCAATAAATATATAATTATATATTCAATGATAAATTTTATATATATATATAATATTATATTTCTATAAAGATTATAAGTTTTTATATATATATATATATATTATACATATTGATATAGGTAAAATCAATTCACTAATTCTTTCAATTTATTTACTATTCCTATTGATCAAATATTCTTATTATTAGGTAAAGACTCGAAAAGAGAGAGAGAAACTTACTATTGTTTAATATAAAAGTTAAGATAAAATGCAAGATTTATATAAAAATTTATATTTTACTATATAAATATATATCTATAATATATAAATTTAAAATTATATATTATACATATATATATATGTATACATATCTATATAATTTTTATTAAAAAAAAAAAAAAAAAACTCCCTTCTACAATATTTCTGTAACTATCCTTGAATACATAATTATAGTTAAAATTTAACTTTTATTACGTTTGTGCTAAATAAGTTTGAATGTTTTAGTACTTACACTAATTTATTTAACTGAAGAATAATTGGTTTAATTAACTTTTATTTATAAATATTTAAATAATAATTAATTTAAATAAAGAATAAATATTTAATTTAATTTTTATTTTAAAATATTTTTAGATAAATTTAGATTAGTTAATGTAAGTATTTAAACATTAATATTTATTTAACACAAACGTAATAAAAGTTAAATTTTATATTCAGCTTTATTTATTAATATAAATATTGGGTTAGTAATTATTTTTATTACTATATAATAATAGAATAATGTTTTAATTTAACTTTATTTTTACATTAAACTTTTATAGGGGGTAAAATGGTGTTAATGTAAATATTGGGTTAGTAATTATTTTTTATTATTAAATAATAAATTAATGTTTTAATTTAACTTTTATTACTTTTATAATATCTATCTTTCATAAGGGGGTTTTCATTTCCTATTTTCTTAAATTAGGATAATAATTGATTCTTTATATTATATATTTAAGGAAAATGTTTAAATTTTGTTGTTATTTTATATTGTTCTGTATTAAACTTTTATATAAGGGGGCTTTTTGGAGGAGGGGTCAAAATTGGGTTAGCCCGCCCCGAATTTTTTGAAAAAGTTTTATTTTGGCTTGAAAATTAGCTTTCTGATTTGAGTATATGTAAGTTTTAGCAATTATATTTTTATAAGTTTATTATTTTGCAGTATTTAGAATTAATTTTTGTATTGATTTATGATTTAGGAATTTAGTTTAGGTTAAACTTAATTTGTGCCAGCAGTAGCGGTTATACAGATTATTCGAGTTAATTTTTTTAATGTTTAGTTAAAAGTTTAATTGTAACTTTAATTTAATTTTTTAAGGTGAAATTTAAAGTTTTGTTATGAGTTACATTTTTGTTTTTGAAGCTGAGAAAATTTTATTTTTAAACTAGGATTAGATACCCTATTATTTTAAATTGTTATTTTTTACTTAATTTATTAATAGTTAAGGTCTTTAAAATTAAAAAATTTGGCGGTATTTTAGTCTTTTCAGAGGAACCTGTTTTTTAAATTGATAATCCACGATTAATAGTATTTTATTTTTAAATTTGCATATCGTTGTTTATAAAAATTTTACTAGAACTTTAATTTTTATGATTTTTAATTATGAATTATTTCAGATCAAGGTGCAGTTTATATTAAAATTGAAATGGGTTACATTGCTTTTATGTTTGGTTTTAATTGTTAAAAATTTTAGATAAATTGGATTTGATAGTAATTTCTTTTTATTTGGGTTTTGATTTAGCTCTAAAATATGCACATATCGCCCGTCGCTTTCATATTAATGTGGAATAAGTCGTAACAAAGTAGGCTTATTGGAAAATGAGCCTAGAATGACAAATTAGAGCTTGATATAAGTATTTTATTTACACTAAAAGGTTAATTGTGAAATTCAATTTAATTTGATTTTATTTTATTATTATTTTTATGTTTTTTATTTGTTAATAAGAATTATATTTTTTTTAGTTTTTGTTAGAAAAAATTTTTTTATTATAGTTTATAGTATTGATATAGAATTTATTTAATTTTTGAAAAGAAGAATTTATTTTTTGTACCTTGTGTGTCAGGGTTTATTTAGCTAATTATTTAATTTTCTCGAATTCAAAAGATCTATTATTTTATTTATTTTATTCTTGAATAAATATTTATAATTAAATAATAGTAATGAAATGTTATTCGTTTTTGATGATATCTAGTTTCTTAAGAAATTAATTTAATTTACTTAATTTATATTGTGTCTATTTTTATAAATTGATTCATTTATATTTATTTATGATTATTGGGATAAGCTTTAGATCATATTATTATAATTTTTATTTAATTAATAATTTTATTTAGGATTAGAATTTTCCATTTTTTGGAGGATGTTATATTTTAAATTTTTTATTTTTGATTTTTTTTATTTTAATTATTTATTAGGATTGGATTTAAATTTTTTTATTTTTGTAATAATGATTAAATTAGTATAATTTTATTTTTATTTATATTGTTATTTTAATAAAAGGAACTCGGCAAATTAGGTTTTCACCTGTTTATTAAAAACATGTCTTTATGATTATTATTTAAGGTCTGGCCTGCCCAATGATTATTTAAATGGCCGCAGTATCTTGACTGTGCAAAGGTAGCATAATCATTAGTTTCTTAATTGGAAGCTGGTATGAAAGGTTTGATGAAAAATTTACTGTCTTTTATTTATTGTTTTAGAATTTTATTTTTAAGTTAAAAAGCTTAAATTTTTAATATAGACGAGAAGACCCTATAGAGTTTTATTGATTTTTTGTTATTTTTTATGTTTTATTTTTGCATTTTTTCAATTTTGTTGGGGTGATAGATAAATTTTGTAAACTTTATTTTTTATTAACGCTAATTTGCGTTTTTTTGATCCTTTATTTGGATTATAAGATTAAATTACCTTAGGGATAACAGCGTAATTTTTTTTGAAAGTTCTTATTTATAGAAAAGATTGCGACCTCGATGTTGGATTAAAATTAATATTTGGTGTAGTAGCTTTAATATTAGGTCTGTTCGACCTTTAAAATTTTACATGATCTGAGTTTAGACCGGCGTGAGCCAGGTTGGTTTCTATCTTGTTTTTTTTTCTATATTTTAGTACGAAAGGACCATTTATGGAAATAATATTTTTTATTTTGAATTTTGTTAAATTATTTTGGCAGATTAGTGCAATAGATTTAGAATCTTTTTATGTAATTTATATTACAAGTAATATTGATTTTACGTGATATATTATTGTTATTTTTTTCAATAATTTTATTAATTATTTTTGTTTTGATTGGTGTAGCTTTTTTGACTCTTTTGGAGCGTAAGGTTTTAGGTTATATTCAAATTCGTAAAGGTCCTAATAAGGTTGGTTTTACAGGTTTATTACAGCCTTTTGCGGATGCTGTAAAGTTATTTACTAAGGAACAAACTTTTCCTTTGTTGTCTAATTTTGTTATTTATTATTTTTCACCTGTTATAAATTTGTTTATTTCTTTGTTTTTATGAATAATGATACCTTTTATTAGAGTTTGTTTTAACTTTAATTTTTCTTTACTTTTTTTTTTAAGAGTTTCTAGCTTGAGAGTTTATACTATTATGATAGCTGGTTGGTCTTCTAATTCTTCTTATTCATTATTAGGGGGTTTACGTTCTGTTGCTCAAACTATTTCTTATGAAGTTAGATTTGCTTTAATTTTAATATCTTTTATTTTTTTATCTTTAAGTTTTAATTTGCTTGATTATATAATAATACAGTATTATGTTTGATTTATTTTTTTGTGTTTACCTTTGTCTTTTATATTTGTAGTTTCAGGTTTAGCAGAAACTAATCGAACTCCTTTTGATTTTGCAGAGGGTGAATCAGAGTTAGTTTCAGGTTTTAATGTTGAGTATAGAAGTGGAGGTTTTGCTATGATTTTTCTTGCTGAATATGCAAGTATTTTGTTTATAAGTATACTTTGTGTTTTTTTATTTTTAGGTGGAGATCTTAATTCTTTTATATTTTTTGTTAAGTTAGTTTTTGTTTCGTTTTTGTGAATTTGGGTTCGAGGTACTTTACCTCGTTTTCGTTATGATAAACTTATATATTTGGCTTGGAAGAGTTTTCTTCCTAGTTCTTTAAATTATTTATTTTTATTTTGAGGGTTTAAAATATTTATTTTTGTTTTTTTAATTTAGTTAATAAAATTTAGTACAAACTAATAGAAAGCTTTATTTCTTTTTTGTATTTTCAAAATACATACTTATTCAAGTTCATTAGTTATTTTAGTATTTTATCTCATATCGTAAATGTTAATGGGTTAATTAAATAGAAAAGAAAATAAATGATTGTTAATGATTGTCCTGTAATAATGTAAGGATCTTCAACTGGCCGTGCTCCGATTCACGTTAATATAACTACAGTGATTACTATAATTCAAAATAATATTTTATTTATTGGATAGAATTGATTTCTTGAGAATTTTTTTACATTGGTAAATGGTATAATATATAAAATTGCAATTGATATTGCTAAAGCAATTACTCCCCCTAGTTTATTAGGAATTGATCGTAGAATTGCGTATGCAAAAAGGAAGTATCATTCTGGTTGAATATGTACTGGTGTAACTAAGGGGTTAGCTGGTGTAAAGTTGTCTGGATCTCCTAGTATATAAGGGTTAATTATTGAAAGTAAAACTAGAGCTGTTAATATAAATGCAAATCCTAGAATGTCTTTGAATGAAAAATATGGATGGAATGGGATTTTATCTAGGTTTCTGTTTGTTCCTAGAGGATTATTTGATCCTGTTTGATGTAAGAAAAGTAAGTGTACTATAACAGCTGCTGCGATAATAAATGGGAGAAGAAAATGGAATGAGAAGAATCGAGTTAATGTTGCGTTGTCTACAGCAAATCCTCCTCATACTCATTGTACAATTGTACTTCCTAGATAGGGAATTGCTGACAGTAAGTTTGTAATTACAGTTGCTCCTCAAAATGATATTTGTCCTCATGGTAGGACGTATCCTAGGAATGCTGTTGCTATTACTAGAAAAAGGATTGTTACACCTACTAATCATGTATAAATTAGATTGTATGATCTGTAGTATATACCTCGTCCTACGTGTATATATAAGCAAATAAAGAAGAATGAAGCTCCGTTTGCGTGAATTGTTCGTATTATTCATCCTTGATTAACATCTCGGCAAATATGGGTTACTCTATTGAATGCTGTTTCGATGTTTGGACAGTAATGTATAGCTAGGAATACTCCTGTAATAATTTGAATTCCTAAACATAAACCAAGGAGCGATCCGAAATTTCATATTGTTGAGATATTTGATGGTGATGGTAAATCGATTAATGAATTATTTACAATTTTTAATATTGGAGACTCTTTTCGTAAAGGTATTTTCATTAGTTTATTTGACGAATTGATCCTTGTTTAAATTTTGTAATTTTTACTGTTGCAATTAAAGCTAGAAATAAATATGTTATTATAAATATCATTATTATTATTATTGGTAAGTTAATAAATTTAGTTAATATAGTTATAAATTCATTTGTTTTTCATGATTCATTCAATTCATTTATTTTTATTTTATTTGTTAATAGGATTGTAATAATTGTTATTGTGGGTAATGTAATAATTAAGTTTATTATAATTTTAATATTTATTTTGAATTTTTCGTTTGATGCAATTCTAGTTATGTATATGAATAAAATAAGTATTCCTCCAATTATAATAATGAATAGAATATATGAAAATCAGAAATTTTGTGTTATGTTTCCTGATAATAAACTTACAATGATTGTTTGTATCAATAATATTAACCCTATGGATAATGGGTGTTTTATAATTAGAAATATTATTGTAATTGTTAAGTTGGTAATTAAAAGAATAGTAATTATTTCAAGAAATAGTTTATTTAAAAATATTAATTTTGGAGATTAAAGATGAATTTGTGTTTTTTCTTGATGTTTTTAAAGATTTTTTTACTTATTTTTAGTTTACAAGACTAATATTTTGTTTAAATTATAAAAACTAATGTCTATTTTTTTGTTTTCAGGTTTTATAATGTTTATTATTAGTTTACTTGTTTTTAGTATAAAACGTAAACATTTACTTTTAATGTTATTGAGTCTTGAGTTTATAGTTATTTCTGTTTATTTATTACTTTTTGTTTATTTTAATTGCTTAGATAATGATTTTTTTTTTAGAATGATTTTTTTGACTTTTAGAGTTTGTGAAGGTGTTTTAGGTCTTTCTGTTTTAGTTTCTTTAATTCGAACACACGGAAATGATTATTTTCAAAGGTTTAGAGTTTTATGATAATATTCCTTATAACTTTAATTTTTATGATTCCTTTATGTTTTGTTGATTTTTGGTTTAATCAAGTTGTTTGATTATTTGTTAGATTTATTTTCTTGTTATGTTTATCACCTTCTAGTTTATTTTCTTATTTATCTTTGGATTTAGGTATAGATCTTTTATCCTATGTTCTTATTTTATTAAGATTTTGAATTTGTAGTTTAATACTTATGGCTAGAGAAAAAATTTATTTAAATAATAATTGATGAGGCGTTTTTTTATTTGTTCTTTTAATTTTAATGATTTCTTTGTATATTACTTTTAGTTCTTTAAATTTATTTGTTTTTTATGTCTTTTTTGAAGTTAGTTTAATTCCTACATTAATTTTAATTATTGGATGGGGGTATCAGCCTGAACGTTTACAAGCGGGGGTTTACTTACTTTTTTATACTTTATTAGCTTCTTTGCCTATAATAATTTCATTGTTTTTTTGTTACATTGTTTTTAATTCTTTACATTACATATTTTTTTTTTCATTTGTTGAGAGACTTATAATTTATGTTTTAATAAATTTTGTTTTTTTTGTTAAGGTTCCTATGTTTTTTCTTCATCTTTGATTACCAAAGGCTCATGTGGAAGCTCCTGTATCAGGTTCAATAATTTTAGCTGGTATTATACTTAAGCTTGGGGGGTACGGTCTTATGCGTTTAATAGTTATTTTTATAGAATTAGGAATAAAGATTAATATTTTTTTTATTAGTTTAAGATTAGTTGGTGGATTTTATGTTTCTTTAATTTGTATACGACAAAGAGATATGAAATCTTTAATTGCTTATTCTTCAGTTTCTCATATGGGGCTTGTATTATCAGGTATTTTAACTCTTAATTATTGAGGTATAGGAGGTTCTTTGGCTATAATAGTTGCTCATGGACTTTGTTCTTCTGGTCTTTTTTGTTTAGCTAATATTTGTTATGAGCGTTTAATGAGTCGTAGTTTATATATTAATAAAGGCTTAATTAATATTATGCCTAGACTTTCTTTGGTTTGATTTTTACTTGTTTCTTCAAATATTGCAGCTCCTCCTTCTTTAAATTTACTTGGTGAGTTAATACTTATTAATAGAATTTTAGGTTCAAGATTTTTAAATATAATTTTTTTAATATTGATTTCTTTTTTTAGAGCTGTTTATTCTTTGTTTCTTTATTCTTTTAGTCAACATGGGATTTTTTATTCTGGCTTATATTCTTTATATTTATGTAGTTTTCGTGAATATTTATTATTGATTTTACATTGAATTCCATTAAATTTACTTTTTTTAGCTGGTGATTATATGGTTCTTTGAATTTAACTTAGGTAGTTTATAAATAAAATTTTGATTTGTGGTGTCAATGAAGCATTAGTTTGTCTTAAGTAATAAATATTTGTTTTGTTTATTTCTTTTTTATAATTTTTTTTAGTTTTTTAAGTTTTTTATTAAGAGTGTATTTTATTATATGTGATTTAGTTTATTTTTTAGAATTTAGATTTGTTTTAATTAATTCTAGTTCTTTGGTTATAACTTTTTTATTTGACTGAATAACTTTACTTTTTATAAGATTTGTATTGTTTATTTCTGGTATAGTAATTTATTATAGTTACGATTATATGTATGGAGATTATAATCTTAATCGATTTATTCTTCTTGTTGTTATATTTGTTGTTTCTATGATGTTGTTAATTATTAGTCCTAATTTAATTAGTATTTTATTAGGTTGAGATGGTTTAGGACTTGTTTCTTATTGTTTAGTAATTTATTATCAGAATATAAAATCTTATAATGCTGGAATAATTACTGCTTTAAGAAACCGTTTAGGGGATGTTGCTTTGTTAATAGCAATTGCATGAATATTAAATTATGGTAGATGAAATTATTATTTTTATCTTGAGGAGTTAAAAGGGGATTTTTATATAACTATAATTTCTTATTTAGTTCTTTTGGCAGCTATAACTAAAAGAGCTCAAATTCCTTTTTCTTCTTGGCTTCCTGCTGCAATAGCAGCTCCTACTCCTGTCTCTTCTTTAGTTCATTCTTCTACTTTAGTAACTGCTGGTGTTTATTTACTTATTCGTTTTAATTTTACTTTTGGTTGGGAATTAAGATACTTTTTACTTTTTATTTCTAGTATAACTATATTTATATCTGGTGTTGGTGCTAGATATGAATTTGATTTGAAAAAAATTATTGCTCTTTCTACTCTTAGACAATTAGGTTTAATAATATCAATTCTTTCTTTAGGTGGTTATAAATTGGCTTTTTTTCATTTATTAACTCATGCTTTGTTTAAGGCTTTGTTGTTTATATGTGCTGGAAATGTTATTCATAATTTAGGTAATTGCCAGGATATTCGTTTTATGGGGGGTTTAGTTAATTTTATACCTTTGACTTGTGTTTATTTTAATATTTGTAGAATTGCTCTTTGTGGTTTACCTTTTCTTAGAGGTTTTTATTCTAAGGATCTAATTGCTGAAATTATATCAATGGGTTATTTGAATTTTTATATTTACATTATCTTTTATTTTTCTATTGGTTTAACTGTTTGTTACAGAATTCGTTTAGTTTATTATTCTTGAGTTGGTAGTTGAAATTTTTTATCATTATTTTCGGTTTCTGATAGAAGAAATATTATATTGAAGGGTATATCAGGTTTAATTATTTTAGTTGTTTTTATGGGTAGATGTTTAAGTTGATTTATTTTTCCTTATCCTTATATTGTTATTTTACCTTTAAGAATAAAGTTAATAACTTTATTATTTATTTTAATTGGTTTATGGTTAGGTTTAGAATTGTCTAATTTTAAATTAAATTATAGGAATTTTTATATGAAAATATACAGATTTTCTATATTTCTTTCTGGTATATGAAATATACCTATTATTTCTACTTTTGGTGTTAATTACTATCCTACTGTTGGGGGAGCTGTATTTTATAAGATTCTAGATCAGGGTTGAGCTGAATATTTTGGTGCTCAGAAGATTTATAATCTACTTTTTATAAATTCTTCAGGTTTCCAAGTTTTAATATTTAATAGAATTAAAATTTTTTTTATTTTGATATTAATGTGGATTTTAATAATTTTTATGTTTTACTTAAATAGCTTATTTAGAGCGTGATACTGAAGATATCAAGGAAACTTTTAGTTTTTAGGTATTTATAAATTTTATTTAATTTTACATTGAAAATGTAATGTTTTATGCTTTAAACTATATAAATAGAAATATAAACACTAAGTGCTTTAAATTAAGTTAGAAGCTTATTTTTGTATATTTCTTTAATTGGAATTTAAATTCATTTTTATCATTAACAGTGATATACCTCTATTTGGTTTCAATTAAAAATAAGGATTAATTTAAATCAGATTTTTAGGTCGAAACTAAACGCAATTTTTGCTTCTTATTTAAGATAAATTAGTAAAACTAATTATTTTTAAATGCAAATTAAACGTTATGATTAACTATTATCCTAGTTAGTTCATGTTAAAGCACCTTGCTTTCATTCATGAAGGAGTCCTACTATTAAAATGACGATAAAGAATGATAATGTTACTGAATATATGATTGTGTTGTTAAATTTTAATGTAACAATTATAGGTAGAAGTAAAGTGATTTCTACATCGAAAATTAGGAAAATGATTGCAATTAAAAAAAAATGTATAGAAAATGGTAATCGTGATGATGATTTTGGATCAAATCCACATTCGAATGGGGATCTTTTTTCTCGGTCTATAATTATTTTTTTTGCAGTTAAATTTAGTAATATTACTAAAATTGTAATAATTATCATAATTACTAAGGCTATAATTATTAATGAATTAATTACTCAAACTATTTTTTAGATCTTCTAGTTGGAAGCTAGAAATAATTTTTATACTATTTAAGTTATCTACCTCATCAGTAAATTGAAATATATAGGAATAATCATACAACGTCTACGAAGTGTCAGTATCATGCGGCTGCTTCAAATCCGAAATGATGAGTTTGTGAGAAGTGATTTTTTATATGTCGGATTAAACATACACCTAAAAAAGTTGTTCCAATAATTACATGAATTCCATGGAATCCGGTAGCTACAAAAAATGAAGATCCGTATGCTGCGTCTGAAATTGTAAATGAAGATTCAATATATTCAAATGCTTGAAGTGCTGTAAAGTATATTCCAAGTAATACTGTTAATGTTAAACCTTGTGTTGCCTGTTTTAAATTATTTTCTATTAATCTATGATGGGCTCATGTAACAGTAAGTCCTGATGTTAATAGAATTAATGTATTTAGGAGGGGGATTTGGGTTGGATTGAATGGATTAATTCCCTTGGGAGGTCATAATATACCAATTTCAATTGTTGGTGCTAGTCTGTTATGAAAAAATCCTCAGAAAAAGGAAATAAAAAAAAATACTTCTGAAGTGATAAATAGAATTATTCCTCATCGTATTCCTATTGTTACTGAGTATCTATGTAGTCCTTGAAATGTAGCTTCTCGTGAGATATCTCGTCATCATTGATATATAATTATCAATATTGACGCTGCTCCAATTATTAAAAGTGAATTGTTAAATATATGAAACCATTTAATAATTCCAGATATTATAATTAACGCTCTAAGTGATCCCAGAATTGGTCATGGCCTAGCTTCTACTAAATGATAAGGGTGATTTTTATGTGACATTAATTAACTTCTCTTGAGTAAAGTGTACTTAATACAGCAAATACATATGATTGAATAATAGCTACTGCTGATTCTAGAATTAATAGTATAATTTGTGTAATTAAAAGAAGATTAATTATTATTATTGATATTATTGATCCAGTATTTCCTAAAAGTGTTATTAATAGATGTCCTGCAATTATGTTTGCTGATAGTCGAATTGCTAATGTTCCTGGTCGAATAATATTTCTAATAGTTTCAATACATACTATGAATGGTATTAATACAGGAGGTGTTCCTTGAGGAACTAAGTGTGCGAATATGTGAATTGTATTGTTAATTCATCCAAATAATATAAATGACAATCATAGTGGTAATGCAAGTGATAATGTTAATACTATATGTCTTGTTCTTGTAAAAATATATGGGAATAGCCCTAGAAAATTGTTAAATAAAATTAATCTAAATAAAGAAATAAATATTAAAGTTGATCCTTTAATTTTAGGTCCAATTAATGTTTTAAATTCTTTGTGAAGAGTTCTAATTATTTTATTTCATAAGATTAAATTACGTGAAGGAATTATTCAGTATGAAACTGGAATAATTATTATTCCTAGAATTGTTCTTATTCAGTTAATTGATGTATTTCAGTTTGTAGAAGGGTCAAATGAGGAAAATAGGTTTGCTATCATTTTCAATTTTTAATTGTTTTTTTAAAAAAAGATTGCCTTTTCTTGATTGGGTATAATGTTGAATAATAATTGATTACATTAAATATAATAAGAATTATTGCAAATATAATTATTAGTGTTAATCAGTTTAATGGGGCTATTTGAGGAATTAAAAATTAATATTTAATATTTATTTCAATTTGACAAATTGATGTTATATTTTAACTAAATTTTTTAATTTATTTTATATTTTAATAAATTTTTCATTAGAAGTATTTGTTATTTACTATTTTATGGTTTAAGAGACCATTACTTACTTTCAGCCACCTAATGAGATTTCAATTATTTTAGAAATTCATTTAATGAAGAATGAAGGAGAAATTCTTTCTACTACAATTGGTATAAATCTATGATTTGCTCCACAAATTTCTGAACATTGACCGTATAAAATAGTTGATCGTGAAGAAGTAAATCTTGTTTGGTTTAGTCGTCCAGGAGTAGCATCTACTTTTACTCCTAAGGCTGGAATAGTTCATGAATGAATTACATCTGCTGCAGTAATAATTATTCGTACTTGTGATATAAATGGGACTACTATTCGGTTTTCTACATCTAATAGTCGAAAATTAAAATTTTTTATATCTTGGATTGGAATTATATAAGAGTCAAATTCAATATTTTTAAAGTCAGAATATTCGTATGATCAATATCATTGATGTCCAATTGTTTTAATTGAAATCAAAGGATTATTAGTTTCATCTAAAATATAAATTAGTCGTAATGATGGGAGAGCAATAAAAATAAGTGTAATAGCTGGCAAAATTGTTCAAATGATTTCAATTAATTGTCCTTCTAGCAAAAATCGATTAGTTAATTTATTGAATAGTAGTCCTGATATTATTTGCCCTACTAAAATTGTAATGATAACTAAAATTAGTAAAGTATGATCATGAAAAAATGATAACTGTTCTATTAAGGGAGAAGCTCTATCTTGTAGTAATAATAATTTTCATGTTGCTATTTCTAAAAAAAGTAAAAACTTTATTTACGGGGTTTAAGTCCGTTGCACTATTCTGCCATATTAGAATAGTGAAGTTAATATAGGTAATTCAGAATATCTATGTTCGGCAGGAGGATATCTTTGTAGTCATTCAATTGATGAAGTTATTCTGAGTGAAACAACTCTTTTTCGTGCAGATGAAATTCTTTCTCAAATAATATAGATCAAGAATATTACGCCAACTAATGAGATTAGTGAACCAATTGATGAAATAATATTTCATAAAGTGTAGGCGTCAGGATAGTCAGAGTACCGTCGAGGTATACCTCTTAATCCTAGAAAATGTTGTGGAAAAAATGTTATGTTTACTCCAATAAATATAAGAATGAATTGGATTTTACATAATTTTGGGTTTAAAGATAATCCTGTAAATAGTGAATATCAGTGTACTAATCCTGCTATAATTGCAAATACTGCTCCTATAGATAATACATAATGAAAGTGTGCTACTACATAATATGTATCATGAAGTATAATGTCAATTGATGAATTGGCTAGAATTACTCCTGTAAGTCCTCCTACAGTAAATAAAAATACAAATCCTAATGCTCATAATATTGAAGGAGAAAAATTTAATTGGGTTCCGTGGAGAGTTGCTAGTCAACTAAAAATTTTAATTCCTGTTGGAACAGCAATAATTATTGTAGCTGAAGTAAAATATGCTCGGGTGTCAACATCTATTCCTACAGTAAATATATGGTGTGCTCATACTACAAATCCTAATAGTCCAATTGCTATTATCGCGTAGATTATACCTAGGGTTCCAAATGCTTCCTTTTTTCCTCTTTCCTGACTAATAATATGGGAAATTATTCCAAATCCTGGTAGAATTAGAATATAAACTTCAGGGTGCCCAAAGAATCAAAATAGGTGTTGATATAAAATAGGATCACCTCCTCCTGCAGGGTCAAAGAATGAAGTATTAATATTTCGATCTGTAAGTAATATTGTAATAGCTCCTGCAAGTACTGGAAGAGATAATAGTAAAAGTACTGCTGTAATTACAACAGCTCATACAAATAAAGGTATTCGATCAAATGATATTCCTTGTGGTCGTATATTAATTACTGTTGTAATAAAATTTACAGCTCCTAGAATTGAAGAAATTCCTGCTAGATGTAGACTAAAAATTGCTAAATCAACGGATGCTCCTCCGTGAGCAATATTGGATGCCAGTGGGGGGTACACTGTTCATCCAGTTCCTGCTCCATTTTCAACAATTCTTCTTATTAGAAGGAGGGTTAATGAAGGTGGTAGTAGTCAGAATCTTATATTATTTATTCGAGGAAATGCTATATCTGGAGCTCCTAATATAAGAGGTACTAGTCAGTTTCCAAATCCTCCAATTATAATTGGCATAACTATAAAGAAAATTATAACAAATGCATGAGCTGTAACAATTACATTGTAAATTTGATCGTCTCCAATTAAAGAGCCAGGGTTACCTAATTCTGCTCGAATAAGTAGTCTTAGAGATGTACCTACTATTCCTGATCAGGATCCAAAAATAAAATAAAGTGTTCCGATATCTTTGTGGTTAGTTGAAAATAATCATTTATTCGGTAATATGGCTGAGTTTAAGCAGTAAACTGTAAATTTACTAACAGGTTTAATCCTTTTTACCATAGTTTAATAGTCAAACTAATGATTTTAAATTGCAAATTTAAAGTTAAGTAATTTTTTAAACTTAAGGCTTAGAGGTGAGGGTCTATTTACAACTTTGAAGGTTGTTAGTTTTTATTTAACTTAAATCCTTAAATTGAACTTTATCAATTAAGGCTTAGACTTTAAGTTAAAAACTTTTTTTTATATTATTATATATTTGATGTTATTATTCTGGTAAGGCTTGGGGTAGGGTTTATTTTTTTTATTTGTTTATTTTACATTATGTTAATTAGGAATGTACATACAATAAGGCCTATTGTTATAATTATGTTTATTGTTATTAATATTTTATTATTTATTTTGATGATAGGTAATTTAGGTTCGTTTACTGATAATATAAGAGATGCTATTATTAATCGTATGTAAATAAATAATATAATTAATGTTGTTACAATTAAAATTCCCGTTATTATTATTATTCTGTTATTTGTTAATCAATTAATAACAATTCATTTAGGGAGGAATCCTAAAAATGGCGGTAGTCCGCCTAAAGATAAAAAGTTTAATAGTAATGAAAGTTTAGTTAGTTTTCTGTTATTTATAATGTTATTTAATTGATTTAAATAAAATGATTTTGTTGAATTAAAAATGTAAGAAATTATGGTTGTTAGTATTCTGTAAATAATGAAATAAATTGTTCATACTGAATATGATATTATTATTGTTGATAATATTCATGCAATATGATTGATAGATGAAAATGCTATAATTTTTCGTAAGCTTACTTGATTAAATCCTCTTACTGTTCTGATTACTAGACATATAATGATAATTCCTAAAATAAATGTTTTATTAACATTTATATTTATAACTAATATTATAGGTGCAATTTTTTGTCATGTTAGCAGAATTAATGAATTATTTCAGTTTAATCCTTCAATTACTTCTGGAAATCAGAAATGGAATGGTGCAGCTCCTAGTTTAGTTATTAATGCTGTATTAATTATAATAGAAAATGACTTATTTATTAGGGGGAAAATAAATTCGTTCATGTTTAATATTATAATTGTTGACGTTAATAGGACTATGGAAGCTATTGCTTGTGTAATAAAATATTTTATTGATGATTCTGATGATAGTATATCTTTTTTTGATGAAAAAAGTGGAATTACTGATAGTAAATTAATTTCTAATCCTATTCATATTCTTATTCACGAGTATGATGATACTGCAATTATTGTTCCTATAATTATAGAATTAAAGAAAATAATTTTGTAAATTTTAATTAAAAAGAGAAAGATTTTACTTTCATTAACAGGGTATGAACCTATAAGCTTTTTTAGCTTATCTTTTTGTTTTACACTTCAGTATATGACGTACAAAAGTTTTTGAAGTTTTAGGGGATGGTTTGATTCCATTAAGTGTAACGAGGGTATGTGATACATGATTTATTCTATCAAAATAATCCTTTTTTTCAGGCACTTCGTT